CCGTTATATATATCATATATCCTTCTATCCTGTCATTTTTTTCTTTTTTTTAGTTTCATATCCTATGATATTTATATAATATAAAAAAAGAAAAATATTCTATAGAATTATAGAATAAGAAAGAATAATATAATATAGTTAAATATGAGAATATAAATATAATATAATTATATTATTAAAAAAAAGAAAAAGAATACTCTATAAAAATAAAAAAATATCTAATGAATTGTTGTACAATTCAATTTGAATTGGGACTTCTCCCGACAAGACAAATACAAGTGGTTATTAATAAAAAAACCATTTGATCATATTCCTATATGTAATTATGTATTACAAATTACAAGAAAAAAAAGAAGGAGGATTTGAAATGCGAGATCTAAAAACATATCTCTCTGTGGCACCAGTGGTAAGCACTCTATGGTTCGGGATTTTAGCGGGTCTCTTGATAGAAATCAATCGTTTATTCCCGGATGCATTGATATTCCCATTTTTTTCATTCTAATTATTGGCACGGAAAGGGGTGACGAAGATTAGAGATCCAATCAAATATCTGTGATTAATTCCTTCTTCTTTATTTATTTCTTTTTTTTTAGAAGAATAAGTTAGAAAAAAAAAAGAGAAAGAAGAAAGGTGGATTTGGCCTCAATGAAACTCGAAATTTTTCCCAGGTTTCAATGGAATTGAATTATTAATTCAATTCCATTGCTATTAATAATAGAGTGAGACCAGAAATGGAATGCTAGGGCAGGGGCAATAATGTCATACAAGATACTTAATTGAAAAATTAAATACTGTACTGCGATTCGAAATATAGTTAGAAATCATTGTATTACTTAATTATAATTACTGTACTATATAAAATTAATTGGAACAAAATCTTTCAAAATTTGATTTTGAATTATCAACTTCTACTTTTTTTTCGTTCCTTTTTTCTTCTTCGATTCGAATCTGAAAATAGAAGATTTAAGTGAATCAAAAAACCAAATAGAAGATTTAAGTGAATCAAAAAACCAAAGGAGGTTCATGGCCAAGGGTAAAGATATCCGAATAACAGTTATTTTGGAATGTACCAGTTGTGATCAAAAGAGTGTTAATAAGAAATCAACAGGTATTTCCAGATATATTACTCAAAAGAATCGACACAATACGCCTAGTCGATTGGAATTGAGAAAATTCTGTCGCTTTTGTTGCAAACATACGATTCACGCAGAGATAAAGAAATAGATAAAATGGATCGCTTGTGTGTCACCCTTTCAAGGTAGATGAAAAAATGATATTTCAGATATATTCTATAAATTCTATAAATCTATAAATTATATATATAACATATAAATTAGATATATAACATGAAATTATATACATAATATATATATATTATATAGCATATATTTCATTATATAACAACATATATATATAATAAAGAATATAAATAAAACAAATCCTTTATTTTATAATAAATGGGATTGGGGGATAGGAATAAACAAACCATGGATAAATCTAAGCGACTCTTTCTTAAATCCAAGCGATCTTTTCGTAGGCCTTTGTCCCCGATCCAATCGGGGGATCGAATTGATTATAAAAACATGATTTTACTTTATCGATTTATTAGTCAACAAGGAAAAATATTATCTAGACGCGTCAATAGATTGACCTTAAAACAACAACGATTAATTACAATTGCTATAAAACAAGCTCGTATTTTATCTTTGTTACCTTTTGTGAATTCGTCACCTTTTGTTAATAATGAAAAAAAGGAATTTGAAAAAAGCGAGTCGACCACTAGAACTACTACTAGTGTTCGTAAAAAAAAAAAAAAATAGAATTACTCTTCAATTGAATTTAAATTTGAATCTAAAATCAAATTAAATGTGGATTGATATTTTGTTTGAAACCTAAGACAATCCAATTGGGTTGTTGCGTTGTAAGAAAAAAGATAATTAGTGAAAAAGAATAAATCTTTTTTTTTATTGAGCGTGGTTGTTCATTTTGATGACTTTATTATATGAATTCTATTTTATCATACAAATCTGTTCTATTCTACCACCTTCCCGGAGTTCAATCTCCGGGTTTTATTTTGATGATCTGATCTCGTTGGCAATCATAAAAAGACAATTCCCTTTTAATATAGCAATTTGTGCAACTATTTTACGATTAAGAAGCAATTGCCTTTTGTACAGATTATGCATTAATTTACTATAAATATAGTATACATTTTTCTTATTATCGCCAATTACCGCATTTATTCGACTGATCCACAAACCGCGAAAATCTCTTTTTTTCCTATCTCTATCCCGATGAGCCGAAACCAAAGCTTTTATTTTCTGTTGCGAAATAGTTCGAGTAAGTCTTGAATGAGCCCCGCGAAAGCTTGATGTAAATAAACGAATTTTTGCCCTCCGTTTTCGAGCGATATATCCTCTTTTAATTCTGGTCATTGTCTTTTAATTCTGGTCATTGAATAAATGAGACTTTGATGAATAACTATTTGATTTTTTGCTTTCAGTTATTCTTTTATCCTTCCTAGTCTATTAATAACAAAAATGGATTCTTCCAATGTATAAAATAAAAATTCCAATGGCTTTTGCTACTCTAACCTTCCCACCCACGATTTGTTTCTTTTTTTTTTATAAGCATTTAACCTAGAAATAATAAATTGTATTGATACTAGGTATTAAAAAAACATAATAAATTAAATAGAAATAGATAAAGAAATGGTGGGTTCCATCGTTTCTATGATTACTTTTTAAACGGTGAGGTCCTCTCTATACACCGGAGCCCCTTCCTTCATTGAATTTTCATTTATTCAATGTTCTTGTTAACTTGTACAGTTCACACTCATGGGCTCTACCCATGAAATATCTAGTAATAGGTCTTTCACAACGAAATCTATCTATACAGTAACGGTATTTAAGTATGAAGATTAGCTGGGTAGTTGACCCTCTTAGTCCGTTCTTGCTAAATTTAGGGAAAATTTAGGGCATAAATTTTCTTTATTTGAAATAGGATTTTTCCCGCTTAATGGATAACCATTTGTTACCAATGGGAAAGTCTTTTTCATCTTAAATTGCAAAGTGAGGTGATTCGGTTTGCACCAATCGAAACCATAAAATAGTCTATGATCTAAACGAGTCACACATACACCCTAGTACACGTTCCTCGGCGCTGAGGGCATCCCCGAAGAGCAGGAGATTTTGTGACATTTCGGATTGGCTGTCTTGTGTTTCTAATAAGTTGTTTAATAGTTGGCATGGTGAGTTGTATATATAATAAGCTGGTTTAGATCAATCCTAACCCCATGATTATGAATTATTTAGATTCTATTAATCTATTAATTATTAGAAATATTCTATTAAATAGAAATATTCTATTAAATAGAAATATTCTATTAAATCCGGTTGGGTTGGGTACGAAGCGAAAAAACAGAAAAGAAAATATCCGAGTAGCTACTAGAATCACGAGTGATGGGGGTTGGGTTGTAACAACTAGAATCACTAGGGGGTTAGGAGTCCGAAAAAAGAGAAAGGAAAATCTCTTATATTGTAACTATAATCACTATTATATTGTAACTATAATCACTAGAATTCATATAGACTTATACTAAGTATATTTACAAAATTATACTAAGTATAGCTAAATGACTATATATGGATAAAAAATATATATATATTCTATACTCCATATATTATTCTATACATTCGTTTTGAGAAATCCTTTCTGCTCATTTTTGAGCCGATTCACAAAGAATCGGCTACCGTATCAATAATTCCGTAGGCTTGGGCTTCTTCTGCTGACATATAAAGATCTCTTTCCATGTCTTTGTATATCTGCCAAAAAGGTTTGCCCGTTCTTTGGGCATAAATCATTGTCAACGTTTTGCGCATTTTCAGTAATTCATCCGCTTCCAGCACACATTCTACCGTTTGTCCCTCAAAAAACGAACTAGCAGGTTGATGGATCATTACCCTAGCGCGAGGGAATGCTAGACGTTTGGTAATTTCTCCTCCTACCAAAAGAAGAGATCCCATTGAAGCGGCTAATCCTACGCATATTGTTTGTACTTCGGCTTCTATCAGTTGCATAGTATCAAAAATACCCATCCCAGAAATTACCTCTCCGCCTGGAGAGTTTATCAATAGATACAAATCTTTGTTCTTGTCTTCTAGACTGAGAAATATCATAAGGCCAACAAGTTGATTGGAAATTTCACTGTTGATCTCTTGGCCTAAAAAAAGCAGTCGTTCTTGATAAAGTCGATTGTATAAGTCAATCCAAGATGCTTCATCGTCACCTGGAACAAGATAGGGTACTTTTGGCACACCGATAGGCATAAAAGTCAAAAAATGAAGTTGGCTATTTTTTTTACTTTGTTGTCTCTTTTACTTTAATGCTAAAACGTGATAAGAATTCTATGTATAATTTTTAAAATACTCTTTTACTTTTAATCAAACAAATATTTGTTTTATTCCCATCTTCCTATTTTCAAAGTCAAGAAAATACAAATAATAGGAAATTGATTCCTTTTCCAACCAAATTTCTTTATTTTACCGATTTCTCTTTAAAATCATAAAAATTATATATATAAAAAAGAATACAAAATGAATAAAGGCAAGTTTTGACGAATAGGTCGTCCTTGGATATGTCTGCATTCACTGATATAAACACCCATATCCAATAGAAACACTCATATAAAATAAAGTCACCCCCCCCATTGCGTATTGTTACTTATCGGGTATAGAATAGATCTGCTTCTTTTTGTTCCTACGAATAGAATTGTTCCATTATTACTAAAAAACTAGAACAAATATTAATTGTTTATGCGAGATAATCTACTGAAAGGGAAGGGTCCATAGTATAGTTTTTTACAGTGCAATAAAGTTACATAGTGTCTATTTTTTGTTGATATAAGAGGTATTTTCATGGGTTTGCCTTGGTATCGTGTTCATACCGTTGTATTAAATGATCCCGGCCGTTTACTTTCTGTCCATATAATGCATACAGCTCTGGTTGCTGGTTGGGCCGGTTCGATGGCTCTATATGAATTAGCAGTTTTTGATCCCTCTGACCCTGTTCTTGACCCAATGTGGAGACAGGGTATGTTTGTTATACCCTTCATGACTCGTTTAGGAATAACCAATTCGTGGGGTGGTTGGAATATCACAGGAGGGACTATAACGAATCCGGGTATTTGGAGTTACGAAGGTGTGGCCGGGGCACATATTGTGTTTTCAGGCTTGTGCTTTTTGGCGGCTATCTGGCATTGGGTCTATTGGGATCTAGAAATATTTTGTGATGAACGTACTGGAAAACCTTCTTTGGATTTGCCAAAAATCTTTGGAATTCATTTATTTCTTGCAGGGGTGGCTTGTTTTGGTTTTGGCGCATTTCATGTAACAGGATTGTACGGTCCGGGAATATGGGTGTCCGATCCTTATGGACTAACTGGAAGGGTACAATCCGTAAATCCCGCATGGGGTGTGGAAGGTTTTGATCCTTTTGTTCCGGGAGGAATAGCCTCTCATCATATTGCAGCAGGGACATTGGGCATATTAGCGGGCCTTTTCCATCTTAGCGTGCGTCCACCTCAACGTCTATACAAAGGATTGCGTATGGGAAATATTGAAACCGTCCTTTCCAGTAGTATCGCAGCTGTCTTTTTTGCAGCTTTTGTTGTTGCTGGAACTATGTGGTATGGTTCAGCAACTACCCCGATTGAATTATTTGGTCCCACTCGTTATCAATGGGATCAGGGATACTTCCAGCAAGAAATATATCGAAGAGTTGGTGCTGGGCTAGCCGAAAATCAAAGTTTATCAGAAGCTTGGTCTAAAATTCCTGAAAAATTAGCTTTTTATGATTACATCGGCAATAATCCGGCAAAAGGGGGATTGTTTAGAGCGGGCTCAATGGACAATGGAGATGGAATAGCCGTCGGTTGGTTAGGACATCCTATCTTTAGAGACAAAGAGGGGCGTGAACTTTTTGTACGCCGTATGCCTACTTTTTTTGAAACATTTCCGGTTGTTTTGGTAGACGGAGACGGAATTGTTAGAGCTGATGTTCCTTTTCGAAGGGCAGAATCGAAGTATAGTGTCGAACAAGTAGGTGTAACTGTTGAATTCTATGGTGGCGAACTAAATGGAGTCAGTTATAGTGATCCAGCTACTGTGAAAAAATATGCTAGACGTGCTCAATTGGGTGAAATTTTTGAATTAGATCGTGCTACTTTAAAATCGGATGGTGTTTTTCGTAGCAGTCCAAGGGGTTGGTTTACTTTTGGACATGCTTCGTTTGCTCTGCTCTTCTTTTTCGGGCACATTTGGCATGGTGCTAGAACCTTGTTCAGAGATGTTTTTGCTGGTATCGACCCAGATTTGGATGCTCAAGTAGAATTTGGGGCATTCCAAAAACTTGGAGATCCAACTACAAAAAGACAGGTAGTCTGATAGAACATTCATTTGTTCCTTTTCGATTCGACTTTTTTTTGTTTTTGTTGTGATTTGAATCATTGCATTTTGTTTTACTCTTGTTCTTTCTTTTTCTTTATCCGGGAGATAATCCCCCTAAAACAGGTATGAAAGCTATAATTGTAAACCACGATCAAATCTATGGAAGCATTGGTTTATACATTCCTCTTAGTCTCGACTTTAGGAATTATTTTTTTCGCTATCTTTTTTAGAGAACCTCCTAAAGTTCCAACTAAAAAGACGAAATGATTTTTCATTATCTCAATTGAAGCAATGAGCCTCCAATATTGGGATATTGGGGGCTCATTACTTCAACTAGTCCCCATGTTCTTCGAATGGATCTCTTAGTTGTTGAGAGGGTTGCCCAAAAGCAGTATATAAGGCATACCCAGTAAAACTTACAATTAACCCAGATATAGAGATGGCAACTAGGGTTGCTGTTTCCATTATTATAGAATATCAAGACCACAATGGATCTATAGGGTAAGATCCTTTATTTACAGCGGAATGGTATACAAAGTCAACAAATCTCAATGAATAAAAAATAGGATTTATGGCTACACAAACCGTTGAGGGTAGTTCTAGATCTGGTCCAAGACGAACTGTTGTAGGGGATTTATTGAAACCATTGAATTCAGAATATGGTAAAGTAGCCCCGGGGTGGGGAACTACTCCTTTGATGGGTGTTGCAATGGCTCTATTTGCGATATTTCTCTCTATTATTTTAGAGATTTATAATTCGTCCATTTTACTGGACGAAATTTCGATTCGATGAATTAGATTTACAAGAATCGACTAACTAGCTTTTCAATAGAAAAAAAAGTTTAGCAGTTAGGTCTTTGATTTTTAGCCCATTCTATTTGGATTTGGTAGTTCGACCGTGAAACTTCTTTCTTTCTGTATTTCCGGAATATGAGTGTGTGACTTGTTAGAATTGATCCTATTGATAGTACAGAACATAAAATGGATCCGTCATCTTGATAGAGATGGCTTTACCCCGTCAGATATTTATTCTAGTATCTGGAGCACGGAATAT